ACAGTCTTCTTCGCAATCTACATACTATGACTAGGAATGCGGTACAAGGAATTCCCGACATAACGAGTATAAAAAAGCAAAAGGCTTTTCATAATGTCATTTTTTATCATAGATAGCCGTCAAAAATAATTTTGTTCTTTTTAAGTTATGAGCTCAATTCAATGTCGATAAATCCGCGAGTCTAGAAATTCATTTCTGACAATTGAACCTTCTCGAACTGTTTCTTTTTAAGAACCAAAAAGATTTGTGCCAAAATAACAGATGCCAAGAAGAACAAAAGGCCTTGGACACGTAAGGGATCTTGAAGTACTATTTCTGCATCTCCCTGACCAAATCCGCCCACATTAGGATTACTCGTCAACGGTTGATCCAATTTGATAGATTCGCCTTCTGAAACAAGAAGTTCTGGCCCTGGAGGGATAATATCAACCACTTGACGTCCATCCGATGCATCCGCTATGGTTATTTCGTAACCCCCTTTTTCTTTTCGTATTATTTTACCTACTATACCTGCTGATGTAGCATTATAAACTGTATTGTTACTTTTGCTCCCGTCGGGATAAATCTGACCCCTTCCCCTGTTTCCGCCTACGTATATAGGATATTTTAAGAAGTGAACCTCTTTCTTAGTAGCGGGGTCCGGGGAAAGGATAGGAAAGGTGATTTCACTATATTTCTGACCAGGAACGGGACCTATCACAAGAATATTTTTTTTATTGGGGCGATAGCTCTGAAAAGAAAGATTGCCTATCTTTTCTTTCATCTCGGGGGAAATCTGATCGGCAGGAGCTAATTCAAAACCCTCCGGTAAAATAAGAACAGCCCCTACATTCAAAGCGCCCTTTTTACCATTAGCAAGAACTTGTTTTACTTGCATATCATAAGGGATTCGAACAACTGCTTCAAATACAGTATCTGGAAGTACCGTTTGTGGAACTTCAATATCCACGGGCTTATTAGCTAAATGGCAATTGGCACATACAATACGGCCAGTCGCTTCTCGTGGATTTTCATAACCCTGCTGTGCAAAAATGGGATATGCACTTGAAATGGCTGGCCGAGTTATGATATATATCATGAGCGATACGGAAATGGATCGAGTAATTTGTTCCTTTATCCAAGAAAAAGTCTTTCTAGTTTGCATGGTCCAACCATTGAGCCCAAAAATGTCTACAATAAATTTGGTAGGTCGCTAACCTAGTTCCCTATCCGCGATTCTGCTATTTACTGGAATAATTTTACTGGAATAAATAAATAATAAATAATATTAATATATATTTAATATATATAATAAATCCTTGGGATGGGTAGAAATAGAAAGAGTAAGTATGATTTTCCATGCTTTGCTTATATATATACAACTACAAAGTAAGAAACGTTAGAATTGAATTGGATTAATATTAGTAGATCCTTTTTTAATCATTCATTGAATGATAAATCACTACAAGTGACGGAGAAACACGATTTAAATAACGAAAAATCCAAAATTTAAATAGAGTATCTAGAATGACTGGAAAAGTAGAAACAAGACCAGATATAATTTGATCATTATGAGCAAATCCAAAATCTTTGTAGACAAAGCCAATCATTAGTTCCCAACCATGGGGCGAATGGAATCCGATACATAAATCTGTTAATAAAAGAATCGAAAAAGCTTTTATTGTGTCACTTAAGTTATATAGAAATTCCTGAGCCCAAGAGTTAAGAATAACAAGTTCTTCATTACCCAAAATAGAATAACCGCTTAGAATAACGAAACAGATTATATTTGTCGAGAAGTGCAAAATCGTATGGATACGATCCTCGTTGTGTATCTTGATTAATTGGAGCGTTTCTTTGTGGATTCCTATACGAAGGTTTTGTAGATGTGTCTCCGAGTATTCCTTGATCATTTCCTCCAAGAGAAGGATTTCCTCCAATTCTATGAATTTTTCTATAATATTCTTTTCTTGAATATCATTCAAAAAGATTTCAGATTGCCTAGTATTCCACCAATAAGTAACCCAAGATTCCAGACTTTTATTAAATGAGAGAGAAATCCACCAGGGCAAAAATACTATAGATGCAAGATATAAAAGAGGGGGTGAATGCTTTTTTTTTGCCATTTTTCATTTCGTCTATGAATTTTTAATGAACCGACCTCATTAGTTGACTCTACGCGATCCAATATTTTTCTCGTGCATGAGTTAGTTCTATTACAAAGTATCGAACCTATGAATCTATTCACTGTTTTTTATTTGTGATTTCGGAGTTAGTCTTTGAATGTAGAAAGAACACAGAAATAGATTAAGAATCCACTTCGAATTCAAATAATTAACAAAAAAATATTATATTGTTTCCAGATAATGAATATTCTTTTCTATCATTATATCAAAATACCTTATATTTTTAAAAATTTTCACTGACTACTCAGAGTCCGGAATAAAAAAATGGAGGGAAATTTATGAAGAATATAATAAATATTGTGCTGATCAAAAAGGAGTGGCAAAACAATACAGAAATTGACTAGTTATCATTAAAATAGAAGATGTTTGGTCATTAAGGAACACAAAAGAAAGTATAAAAAGAAACCTCAATTTACAAAAAAGAAATAATTTTTTAAAAATAGGATCTATCGGAATCTAAACTGTCAATTCCAACAAATATTTGATTCAAAAAAATTTCTGTATTTCCAAATGCTTTGATATAAAATAGTAAAAAATAAAATAGAAAAGATGAATCCACCTTTTTGATTTGTTACTTATTTTGTTTTTGTTATTGAATTAAGTTGTGTAGATTTCCATACACATAAAAGACCACAAGAAGAGTTTTGTTTTATGGTTGTTACGTTACGTATACGTCTTCTTTGACTAGAATGAGCGTTATGAAGAAACTTCAGTTAAGTTATGGTATAGAAAAGGGGGATTCTTTAGTTTTTCCTTCCTGCTGAGAAAGCATTCATTCTCTCAGCTCATTTCTCAAAATACTTCAATCGGTACACGCAAGAAATAGGCCAATTCGGCAGCCTTTTGCTCGATTTCCCGTGGAGTAACATTCTCATCAGTACGAGTCAAGGGAATGGCCCCCTGGCCTCTGATGTCCATATAAAGGACACGGCGAGTATAAATACCCTCTTTAACTTCTATTCTGACGGACTGAATATCCTTTATAAGGAATCGGAGGAAGATGCGACGATTTTTTCCAGGGAATCCCCAACGAAAAATACACACCATTCCTTCTTTTCTATCAAATCGATCATAACCACCCCCTACATTCCACGAAATTGTGCACCACAAATAGGAGCTAATAAAGAGACCCGCGATCCCATAGAAAGACATCACAATCCCTTGTGGAAAAAAAAAGATTTGCTGAGACGGAAATAAAGATATCAAGTTTCTCCCAAGATAACTGGAAGTTCCAACCAATAAGAATCCTAATGAACCTAAAAAAAGGACAATGGCCCAGCAGAAATTACTTGTTTTTCGCGACCCCGTTATAGGTTGTATCCATATATGTTCTGATCGACAACTCATACTTGATCTGGTTTCGTTTTATTGGAATTGAGAGAATACCCTAGACTTTACTCTTTTTGTTTCCGAAGTAACTCTCATCAACTAGTACTAGTTTGATGTGAACCTTTAAGAGTAATTTATCAAATTAGTTAGATCTAAAATAAAAACATACCCTTCGTATGATCCCATCGATATACATATAGATACACCGACTTTACAGTTCAGCCATCCGGTGATCCTGATATTTTTTCAAATAGATAGAATTTCTTTACCCCCATATCATCTTTCTACAGGCCTAAGAGCCCCTCCTTTATGTTCGACGGAAGCGCCGCATGTTATACCTTCTTCCACTAAATGGATATCTGCGTTATGATACAAGTCTTAGTTTTGAAAAAAAAAATGGATGAGAGTTGGGCCCATCAGATCTAAACAGTCTTATTTTTTTGAACATGAAGAAATAAAGAAGCCATTGCCATTGCCGGAAATACTAAGCCTACTAAAGGCACCAAAACAGAGGGAAAGTCGAAAGTTGTCATATAAAGGATACCTCAATTTACTATTTGTACCTGTTGTACCTGTTATTATTATTTATAAAGATATCTTATCTTATAATAATTAGAATTAAGAATTCACTCTTTTTTCTTGTTGATAGAGGCCTCTTAACTGAATTAGTAATCAAGAATATAGATAAAAAAGAGTTATCCGCAACTTTTGATTCTTTTTACAATTTAGATCTTATGTCAACAAAGAAACCCCATTCATATTCATTTTACTTGGATTCTGATAAACTAACTACTTGTTTGCTACAAATAAAAAAGGAACTTAATGCTCTATTGAATTTTGATTCAAAGGAAAGAAAGCGTGGAGCTGAAATAACTCACTCAGAACGCTTTTTAAAGGATTACGTGGTACGATTAGATCGAATAAGCCCTTCTGGAATAAATATTCAGCCGCCTGTGAACCTTCAGGTACTGTTTTATTCAATGTTTGTTCAATTACTCTTTTACCCGCAAATGCAATATAGGCATTGGGTTCGGCAATAATGATATCTCCCAACATACCAAAACTAGCAGTCACCCCCCCTGTAGTAGGAGATGTAAGAATTGGTACATAGAATAACTTTTTATTTGATTGATAATCATATAAAGCAGAAGATATTTTAGCCATTTGCATTAAACTCAAACTTCCCTCTTGCATACGCGCCCCCCCGGAAGCACATACTATAATAAGAGGGAGAAATTTGTTAGTAGCGTACTCAATCAAACGGGTTATTTTCTCCCCAACCACGGATCCCATACTACCCCCCATAAACTGAAAATCCATAACCCCAAGTGCTATGGGAATACCGTTTAATTGGCCTATGCCTGTTTGAACGGCTTCGGTTAATCCTGTCTTTCGTTGATAAGAATCAATACGATCTTTATAAGGCTCCTCTTCCGAATGAAATTCAATGGGATCCAAAGAAACCATGTCTTCATCCATAGCATCCCAAGTATCCGGATCGATCGA